TGGAAAATTTGCTCTTTTCTACTGGAATTTCTCTTTATCACACTTCTTTATCTTCTAAGAAAATTAGATCATTAGGGGTTTACAACTTTACTTCTTTCTTTTTTCATTTCACTTTTTTTTTGGGGGGGTTAACTATTTTTAGGGTATTTCTAACTAATGGAAGTGGAGCAGTGATTAAATGATACTTTATCTGATAATACTACAAAAAAAGTAGGGTAGATTCTAAAAAAGAACGATTAGAACAGAATGATAAATAGAAAAATTCTTGATTCGATCAGGAATCCAATTTTGGATTAGGTATGAATAAAAGATCTTCCTATGGTATACTATTCAATTCTCGACGATGAATTGATTTGATAGGTCAGATATTGTTATTCATGATATTGCGATATCATCGAGAGGTAATTCATCCATTGAATTTTTAGGCGAAAGGTTTATCATCTCTATGGGATCAAATCCCGAGTTATTGCGAAGTAAAAAAACGATGAGATTATGGAAGTAAATATTCTTGCATTTATTGCTACTGCACTCTTCATTCTAGTTCCTACTGCTTTTCTCCTTATCATTTACGTAAAAACAGTAAGTCAAAATAATTAATTTTTTTGAATAAAACTTGACTTCTAACTTTTTAGAAATTGTTCAAGAAATAAAAAGAAGAAAATGGTTTCAATTTGGTGTGAAATGAAAATGAGCAGACTAAAATTGGCAGTATTCCATGTGATCTGATAGTATGGTAGAAAGATTCATCTATTTCTTTCTACCATACTCGCTATTCGTCTTATTGGAGTGTATAAAGTTGTACTCTATAATTTTTTTAATAAAAAAAGACTTAATGTAGATTAAATCAATTTACAATATTCTCTTTCTATTTGATTTTTAACTTAACGTTTGAGTTAAATTGAACCATCATATGAAATGAGTTGATAAAGCATAATTTTTTTTTTTTTTTTTGTTTTATTATAAAACAAGCGGTAAATACGTAATATGTGACTTTCCCAAGGTAAGATCTTATTTTCCATAGTATCTCGTCAGACAACCACTTTTTTTTTTTTTTTTTTCTCGTATAAAGTGTATATACATTTCTACAAAACGACTTCTTCTTTGAACAGTAAAAAGGGAAACAAATAAAACGGCCCTTCTCATTATCTATCTATAATTTGGCATTCGTTGAAATATCAATTAATTTTAGGACGAATTGGGTTGGAATCAATTTCCAATTATCTGTTTATCTATATTTCTTTTCCTTTCGAAATACAAACATGGAAATCATTGAAATATCTCTTTGGTTATGATTGAAAAAGTATTATGAAAAAATGCTTCTGCTAGAATTCAATCAATGGACAATGAAATTTTGAAAGGAAGATATTTAAAATCCTTAAAAACGCTTTGCAAAATGATCTCTAAAACATTTGACCTCTAGAGTCCACTTCTTCCCCATACTACGAGTGAAAGGGAAAATGTAAAGACTACCATTAAAGCAGCCCAGGCGAGACTTACTATATCCATATGAATTATGTCCTCTATCTCTATAAATATGACGGAATTATTCCATTATTGCTCACTAATAATAGTGGAATCAATAGCGCCGAGTCAAAAGGGAATTATGACCCATTAAACACTATTGATGAACCAATCCAATAAATACATTCCATGAATTTCTTAAAAAGCAGTGACATCACACAAAAATGAATGTTACTAATCGAAATATAAAAAGAATGGGGGCCTGCTCTTTTTTTTACCTTCATTAAGACATAAAAAGATAAAATACTATCTCTTTATTTTCATTTGATCTAATTCATCTCCCATTGTCTCTGGGAAAGAGTTGGGAGGTAGTCTATTCTTTCAGGACTTGCCTAATTTTTTTTTTTTTTTCACTTTTTCTACCCCAAAAGCCAATTATCCATTCAATCTAATATTGATTCAATGCCTGAGCATTCAGAGACTCTTGTGAGTCCGTATAAAAATATACTACTAATTTAGTAATTTAGTTGGATTACCTATTTAATTCAACTATCAAAGTAAATTCAATCAATTTAAGATTCGGTCAGTAAAAAGTCCATTACATTAGTAGTAGAAATATTTGTAGGAGAGTAGAATGGAAAGTCTATCAAGACTTCTCCATCACTAGAATTTTTCTGCATCTAAGCTAAAATTCAAGGATTTCCAATCTTTTCGCAACACGCAGACGCCAAACAAGTATCAACAGTGCTTTTCCTCCTGTTGGGAAATAATTGGGCTAGTTATATCAGCAGAATGGAATGGGAGATTTTGAGTCTTTTGTTAATCAGGCGACACCCAGATTTGAACTGGGGAAAAAGGATTTGCAGTCCCCCGCCTTACCCCTCGGCCATATCGCCAAAAGGATACAAAATAGATGCAAATTTTCTAGATTTCTGAACTTTTTTTATTTATTTATTGTACTTGCGCTTTGAAGCTTGTTTTCCTTAATCCCTTTCTCCTTTTTTTGGATTTGATCCACTATTTCAATTCATTGTATAAT